AAATGTGGAGGTAAGCGGGATAAATGGCTGATACTACTGGAAGGATTCCTCTTTGGGTAATAGGTACTGTAGCAGGTATTCTTGTGATCGGTTTAATAGGTATTTTCTTTTATGGTTCATATTCAGGATTAGGTTCATCCCTGTAGAAATTGGATGAACTGAGTTATAGACGTGAAAACATAAGAACTCAACGGGGCCCAACTCTTCCTTCTTTGTCTAATTCGAGGGGGTCCCGTTGAACTGCTAATAATCAGAACAAATTTTTACCGTGTTTGTGAAAAATGAACTTAATTAGATTATTATATTACGAACATATAGTATTTATTAACCTTTCAAAGATATAAAAAAAAGGGGGAATCACTTAATTTCCTTTTCCTGCTTTCCCGGCCGACACAATATTTTTTATCATTAGATCTATCATTAAAATTTTGTCTATTAGAAGTTTATTATTTTTTTTTTTTTTACTAAAAAAAAAAAAATAATAAATAAAACTAGTATTATATATACTATTAATTAATATATATTAAATAATTAATATATATTAAATAATTAATATATATTAAAACGTTCTATATATAGAAACAGTAATATATATGTAAACTAAGAATAGGATTTTTTAACGAATGGAATCAAGAAGGACAAGATCGACACAAGAAAAGGAATTTTAGACATCCTTTTCTTGTGTCGAAGACTAGCAAGACAAAAAAAAATCTCTATAGTCCCTAAATTTTGTTGTGTCGCCGATTTATGGTTCCCCTTTTTTTTCTGCGCTTGCTTTCCTTATCTTAATTTTAGTATATAGTCAAATTTTTCCATTCTATTCTAATAGAAAAAAACTCTTGATTATTGCTACATTCTATCAATTTCAATTGGTCAATAACGACAGAGTTACATCACACCCCTTCCCATTTTAAAAAATTTGTATTGAAAAATAAAGAAAAGGGGTAAAGTGAATTCTTCTCAATATACGTACTAGGATTAGGACTATGATAGAAGTAATTCCTGACGTCTGGTCGAAAAGGAATAGAAAATATAAAGAGAGGCAAAAGGCTTTTCATAATTTTTTTGGTTCTTTTTTACGACTTTTATAAAGCTAAATAGACAGATCTAAAAATTCATTTCGGATAATTGAACCTTTTCAAACTGTTTCTTTTTAAGAACCAAAAAGATTTGTGCCAAAACAACCGATCCTAAGAAGAACAAAAGTCCTTGGACACGTAATGGATCTTGAAGTACTATTTCCGCATCCCCCTGACCAAATCCACCCACATTAGGATTACTCGTTAGTGGTTGATCGAGTTTAATGGATTCGCCCTCTGAAACAAGAAGTTCTAGGCCTCGAGGAATAATATCAATAACTTGGCGTCCATTCGATGCGTCCACTATGGTTATTTCGTATCCCCCCTTTTCTTTTCGTAAAATTTTGTTTATTATCCCTCCTGCCGTAGCATTATAAACTGTATTGTTACTTTTGCTACCATCAGGATAAATCTGACCCCTTCCCCTGTTTCCGCCTACGTATATAGGATATTTTAAGAAGTGAACTTCTTTATTAGTAGCAGGGTCTGGGGCAAGAATAGGAAAAGTTATTTCACTATATTTTTGACCAGGAACAGGACCTATCACAAGAATATTTTTATTGTTGGGGCGATAATTCTGAAAAGACAGATTTCCTATCTTTTCTTTCATCTCGGGTGAAATACGATCAGGGGGGGCTAATTCAAACCCCTCCGGTAAAATAAGAACAGCTCCCACATTCAAAGCCCCTTTTTTACCATTAGCTAGAACTTGTTTTAGTTGCATATCATAAGGAATTTTAACAACTGCTTCAAATACAGTATCAGGAAGTACCGCTTGTGGAACCTCAATATCCACGGGCTTATTAGCTAAATGGCAATTGGCACATACAATACGCCCAGTTGCCTCTCGTGGATTTTCATAATTCTGCTGGGCAAAAATCGGATATGCACTTGAAATGGATGCCCAAGTTATTATATATATCATGAGTGAGACAGATATGGAGCGAGTAATCTCTTCCCTTATCCAAGAAAAGGTATTTCTAGTTTGCATGGTCCAATCATTTATCCCGAAAATTTCTACAATAAAGTTAGGTAGGTTGATAATAGACTTCCCTAGCCACAATTCTGCTATTTACATTTACTGAAAAAATAAAATTTTTTTGTTGAAATATACAAGGAATCCCTCATGGGTAAAAAGAGTAAAGTAAATACGACTTTGATTTGGTTATGATGTATAAGGTAAGAAAGATTAGAATTGGATCAGTGAATCATTTTTTAGTCATTTATTGCATGATAAATCACTACAAGTGATGGAGATACACGATTTAAATAACGAAAGATCCAATATTTCAAAATTGTATCAAGAATGACCGGAAAGGTAGAAACTAGACCAGATAAAATTTGCTCATAATGAGCAAACCCAAAATCTTTGTAAATATAACCAATCATTAGTTCCCAACCGTGAGGCGAATGGAATCCGATACATAAATCAGTTAATAAAAGAATAGAAAAAGCTTTAATTGTATCACTTAAATTATATAGGAATTCTTGAACCCAAGAATTCAGAATAAAAAGCTTTTCCTTACCCCAAAAAGAATAACCACTTAGAATAACGAAAGATATTATATTTGTCGAGAAGTGCAAGATTGTATGGATACGATACTCATTGTGTATCTTGATGAATTGGATCGTTTCTTTGTGGATTCCTAGACGAAATTGTTGTAAATCGGTTTCTGGGCATTCCTTTATCATTTCATCCAGCTGGAATAGCTCCTCTAATTGTATGAATTTTTCTAGAACACTTTTTTCTTGAATATCATTCAAAAAGGTTTCGCATTGTCTAGTATTCCACCAATTAGTAATCCAAGTTTTCAAACTTTTATTACAGCAGAGAGAGATCAACCAGGGCAAAAAGACTATAGATGTAAAATAAAAAAAAGGAATGAATGCTTTCTTTTTTGCCATTTTGAATCTGTGAATTGTTAATGAACCTACCTCATTTGTTGATTCTATTAGATCTAATATTTCTATCGAGCTTTAGTTTCTATTATAATTCGAATAGAATGTATTCAGCTTATGAATCCATTTTCTATTTTTCTTTTGATTCAATACTTAGTCTTTGCTTTGAATCTATAAAGAATACAAAAATATACTCAGAATAGACTTCCAATTTGAATAAATAAAAAAATTTTGTTTCTAGGATGTTATTTCGACTTTTTTCGATCAATACTAAAGTTTTCAAATTTCTATACGAAGAAACTCCTTTTCTATCAAATATATCAAAAAAACGAGCCTAAAAGAATAGATGAATGTTCAAAAAAAAAAAAAAAAAATTATTTAGTTTTTTCTTCCTACTGCCAAAGCATTTAGTATTTTAAAATTAATTCATTTCAAAAAACTTCAATTGGTACACGCAAGAAGTAAGCCAATTCCGCAGCTTTTTGCTCAATTTCTCGTGTAGTAAAATTCTCATCAGTACGAATTAAAGGAATAGCCCCTTGGCCTCGAATTTCCATATAAAGGACACGCCGAGCAGAAACACCCTCTTTAACTTCTATTCTGATGGACTGAATATCTTTCATAAGGAATCGTAAAAAGATGCGACGACTTTTTCCAGGAAATCCCCAACGAAAAATACGCACTATTCCTTCTTTTCGGTCGAAAAGATCATAACCACTACCCACATTCCACAAAATAGTGCACCACAAATAGCAACTAATAAAGAGACCTGCGATCCCATAGAAAGACATCACAATCCCTTGCGGAAAAAAAAGGATTTGCTGAGACGGAAATAACGATATAAAATTTCTACCAAGATAACTGGAAGTTCCAACCAATAAGAATCCTAATGAACCTAAAAATAGTATAAAGGCCCAGAAGAAATTACTTGTTTTTCGAGACCCCGTTATAAATTCTATCCATATAGATTCTGATCGCCAACTCATATATATTAGATCCAGTTATACAATTTTTTGGAATTGAGAAAATATGACTTTCCTTTTTTTTTCAAAGTGACTCTCATCAACTATTTTGTTGTGAACCTTTACCTTAGGAGTAATTCATAGAATTGTTTATATCTAAAGGAGTAATTCATAGAATTGTTTATATCTAAAATAATAACATCTCCTTCCTTTATATGATCCCCTATAGCTACATACATACAAATAAATACATTGACTTGAATTTCAAACATCGGCCCGATGATGATACATTTTTCAAAAGAGCGCTAATTTATTTACCCATATAATACGTTTACACATGCATAAGAGCTTTTTTAAATTTATGTTTGTAGGAATCTGTGTGTTATACAATATTCTACCAAATGGGTCTTATCGAATCGAAGTTTTTAAAAGAAAAAAAAGGAGCGATACGATTAGGTCTCATCCGATCTAAAAAATCTTATTTTTTTGAATATGAAGAAATAAAGAAGCCATTGCAAGTGCCGGAAAGACTAGGCCTACTAAAGGCACAAAAATAGAGGGTAAGTTGTTGAAAGTTGTCATAAAATGGGTACCTCAATTTAATATTTGTACCTGTTATTGTTATATTCTGAATTCTAAAGATATATTAGAATATCTTGTATTTTTATTATTTCTATTATATATATTATATAATTATACTTAAGTATCTTTAAGTAAATATATATCTAATACAACTATACAACTTAATAGAAATAGAATAAAAAAAAATAGGTACAAGAAGGGCCAAACTAAATAAATGGACTTATTCATCTTTCAAAATAAAATAGATGTATCATAATCCCCTTGTTAGATTTATGATTCTTTTTGTTCTTTTTGTCTTCTATTTCTATATAGTCATTAATAAAGAAAAATTTTTATTCCATTACAAATTTCTACAAAATTTATTAGAATCTGATCCAAAAACAGGGAGTTTTCGGGAAATGCAAAAAGATGGAAGACTCTCTATAGATCTGTATATATCTCTATTTGAGATATCTATACATATGCAAGCAAGAGAGGA